GTCTACGTAGCTTAAACCACCCCAAAGCAAGACACTGAAAATGCCTAGATGGATTCACACATCCCATAGACAAATAGGTTTGGTCCTAGCCTTTCTATTGACCTTTAGCAAGATTACACATGCAAGCCTCCCCGCCCCAGTGAAGACGCCCTACAAATCACCATGACTAAGAGGAGTGAGTATCAAGCACGCATATGCAGCTCAAAACACTTTGCTCAGCCACACCCCCACGGGAAACAGCAGTGACAAATCTTTAGCAATAAACGAAAGTTTAACTAAGCTATGCTACACCAAGGGTCGGTCAATTTCGTGCCAGCCACCGCGGCCATACGATTAACCCGAGCCAATAGAGACCGGCGTAGAGAGTGTTTTAGACCCAACCTAATTAAAGCTAAACCCCGCCTAAACTGTAAAATCCTAGCTAACATAAAATAAACTACGAAAGTGGCTTTAAAACCTCTGAATACACAACAGCTAAGACCCAAACTGGGATTAGATACCCCACTATGCTTAGCCCTAAACCTCAGTAGTTAAACCAACAAAACTACTCGCCAGAATACTACAAGCAACCGCTTGAAACTCAAAGGACTTGGCGGTGCTTCACACCCCCCTAGAGGAGCCTGTCCCATAATCGATAAACCCCGATCCACCCCACCCTCTCTTGCTCAGCCTATATACCGCCATCTTCAGCGAACCCTGATAAAGGTTAACAAAGTGAGCGCAAGTGCCCCTTTTCGCAAAAACGTTAGGTCAAGGTGTAGCCTATGAGATGGAAAAAGATGGGCTACATTTTCTATCCTAGAAAACCCACGATAACTCTCATGAAACCTAAGAGTCTAAGGAGGATTTAGCAGTAAATTAAGAATAGAGTGCTTAATTGAACGAGGCCATAAAGCACGCACACACCGCCCGTCACTCCCCTCAAATATACTTAAGGACTACATTAACTAAACACCCTGATATCTATATAGAGGGGATAAGTCGTAACACGGTAAGTGTACCGGAAGGTGCACTTGGATAAATCAAGGTATAGCTTAACGCAAAGCATCCGGCCTACACCCGGAAGATCTCAGTACAACTCGATTACCTTGAGCTAACACTAGCCCTAAGCATAACCAATACTAATATCAAACAGTCATACACTAAACCATTCACCCACATAAAGTATAGGTGATAGAAATTTTAACCCGGCGCTATAGACACAGTACCGTAAGGGAAAGAATAATGCCACCTAAGCACAAAATAGCAAGAACTAACTTCTGTACCTTTTGCATAATGGATTAACTAGAAGTAATTTCGCAAAGAGAACTAAAGCCAAACCCCCCGAAATCAGACGAGCTACCCGAAAACAGCTAAAAGAGCGCACCCGTCTATGTAGCAAAATAGTGGGAAGATTTACGGGTAGAGGTGACAAGCCTACCGAGCCTGATGATAGCTGGTTATCCAAGATAGAATCTTAGTTCAACCTTGAGCTTACCTACAGAACCACTTAATCCTTTTGTAAACTCAATTGTTAGTCCAAAGAGGGACAGCTCTTTAGACACTAGGAAAAAACCTTACATAGAGAGTAAAAACCACAACTACCATAGTTGGCCCAAAAGCAGCCATCAATTAAGAAAGCGTTCAAGCTCAACATTAACCGCCCGAAAAATACCAAACATATAACTGAACTCCTCATCTCACATTGGATCAATCTATCATTTCATAGAAACAATACTGTTAGTATAAGTAACATGAATACTTTCTCCACCGCATAAGCCTAAGTCAGACCGAAAACCTCACCGACACTTAACAGCTCAGTATAGACAAACACAAACAAGCTAATACTATTTTCACTGTTAATCCAACACAGGCATGCCCTAAGGAAGGTTACAAAAAGTAAAAGGAACTCGGCAAAGCTAACCCCCGCCTGTTTACCAAAAACATCACCTCTAGCATTACTAGTATTAGAGGCACCGCCTGCCCAGTGACACACGTTTAACGGCCGCGGTACCCTGACCGTGCAAAGGTAGCATAATCACTTGTTCTCTAAATAGGGACTCGCATGAATGGCATCACGAGGGTTTAACTGTCTCTTACTTTCAACCAGTGAAATTGGCCTGTCCGTGAAGAGACGGACATGAATTAATAAGACGAGAAGACCCTGCGGAGCTTCAATTTACTAGTACAACTAAAAATCACACAAACCCACAGGCCCTTAAACCCTCATACCTGTACTAAAAATTTTGGTTGGGGTGACCTCGGAGCACAGTCAAACCTCCGAACAATCCATGCTAAGACTACACAAGCCAAAGCAAACTAACACTTGCAATTGACCCAATAATTTGATCAACGGAACAAGTTACCCCAGGGATAACAGCGCAATTCTATTCTAGAGTCCATATCAACAATAGAGTTTACGACCTCGATGTTGGATCAGGACATCCTAATGGTGCAGCAGCTATCAAGGGTTCGTTTGTTCAACGATTAAAGTCCTACGTGATCTGAGTTCAGACCGGAGCAATCCAGGTCGGTTTCTATCTATTCAACATTTCTCCCTGTACGAAAGGACAAGAGAAATAGGGCCCACTTCACAATAGCGCCCCCCCCCCATAAATGATCTAATCTTAATTTAACAAAACACCACAAATCCCACCCAAGAACAGGGTTTGTTAAGATGGCAGAGCCCGGCAATTGCATAAAATTTAAAATTTTAAAACCAGAGGTTCAACCCCTCTTCTTAACACCATGACTACAGCAAACCTTCTACTCCTTGCTGCATCCACACTAATCGCTATAGCATTCCTTACACTTGTTGAACGAAAATTATTAGGCTATATACAACTACGCAAAGGACCCAATATTGTAGGCCCTTACGGACTACTACAACCCTTCGCCGATGCAATAAAACTCTTCACCAAAGAACCCCTAAAACCCTCAACATCTACCAATATACTCTACACCATTGCACCCGCCCTAGCCTTCTCCATCGCCCTCCTCCTATGAACTCCCCTTCCCATACCTAACCCTCTAATCAATTTCAACCTAGGACTCCTATTCATCCTAGCTATATCCAGCCTAACTGCCCACTCTATCCTATGATCAGGATGAGCATCAAACTCAAACTACGCCCTAATTGGAGCCCTACGAGCCGTCGCCCAAACAATTTCATACGAAGTCACCCTCGCCATTATCCTGCTATCAATCTTACTAACAAGTGGCTCATTTAACCTTAATATACTTATTACAACCCAAGAACATCTCTGACTCCTCCTACCATCATGACCTTTAGCCATAATATGATTCACCTCCACACTAGCAGAGACAAACCGAACCCCCTTCGACCTCATAGAAGGCGAATCAGAGCTAGTATCAGGCTTTAACATTGAATATGCCGCAGGCCCATTCGCCCTATTCTTTATAGCCGAATATATAAACATTATTATAATGAACGCCCTAACAACTACAATCTTTCTAGGCACATTCTACCCCATCCACTCACCAGAATTATTCACAACATGCTTTACCACCAAAACACTCCTCCTAACCTCTCTATTCCTATGAACTCGAGCAACATACCCCCGATTCCGCTACGACCAACTCATACACCTACTATGAAAAAACTTCCTTCCACTCACACTAGCATTTCTCATATGAAACATCCTAACACCCATTACAATCTCCAGCATTCCCCCCCAAACCTAGAAATATGTCTGACAAAAGAGTTACTTTGATAGAGTAAATGATAGGGGCTCCAACCCCTTATTTCTAAGATTGCAGGCATTGAACCTACCCCTGAGAACCCAAACTTCTCCGTGCTACCTAACACACCCTATCCTAAAGTAAGGTCAGCTAAACAAGCTATCGGGCCCATACCCCGAAAATGTTGGTCACACCCTTCCCGTACTAATTAACCCCCTAGCCCAACTCACCATCTACACCACGATAATCACAGGCACACTCACCACACTACTGAGCTCACACTGATTTCTCGCCTGAGCAGGCCTAGAAATAAACATATTAGCCTTCATTCCAATTCTAATCAAAAAAACAAACCCCCGCTCCACAGAAGCCGCTACCAAATATTTCCTAATACAATCCACCGCATCCATAATTCTTATAATAGCAATTACTCTCAACAACCTACTATCAGGACACTGAATAATAACAAGTACCACCAATCAACTCCCATCATTAATAATAACTGCTGCCCTTGCCATAAAACTAGGAATAGCCCCCTTCCACTTTTGAATTCCAGAAGTTACCCAAGGAACACCCCTAACTCCTGGCCTACTCCTCCTCACATGACAAAAACTAGCCCCTATCTCAATTATATATCAAATTCATCCATCAATCAACACCTCTGCCCTCATAACCCTTTCAACCCTATCTATTATAACAGGTAGTTGAGGGGGCCTAAACCAGACACAATTACGCAAAATTATAGGATATTCCTCAATCACTCACATAGGCTGAATAATAATAACGCTAACATACAATCCAACCATTACAACCCTCTACTTAACCACATACATCGCCCTAACAACCACCATATTCCTATTCCTCAATCTAAACTCAAATACCACAACCCTTACACTATCCCTCACCTGAAACAAATCACCCCAACTCATACCACTAACAATATTCACCCTTATATCCCTAGGAGGTTTACCCCCACTAACCGGCTTTCTGCCTAAATGAATAACTATTCAAGAACTTGCAATAAACAACAACTTTATTATCCCCTCCATCATAGTAACCATAACTCTACTTAACCTGTACTTCTACATACGCCTAATCTACACTGTCTCAGTATCACTATTCCCCACCCCCAATAACACAAAAATGAGCTGACAACTTGAAAACATAAAACCAACACCCCTCACCCCCACACTCACCATCATTTCTACCCTCCTACTACCAATCACCCCCCTAATCCTAACTGTCCCTTAGAAATTTAGGTTAAATAAGACCAAGAGCCTTCAAAGCCCTTAGTAAGTAGACCACTTAATTTCTGAAACACATAAGGACTGCAAAAACCTACTCTGCATCAATTGAACGCAAATCAACCACTTTAATTAAGCTAAGCCCCTACTAGACCAATGGGACTCAAACCCATAAAAATTTAGTTAACAGCTAAACACCCTAATCAACTGGCTTTGATCCACTTCTCCCGCCGCAGGAAAAAAGGCGGGAGAAGCCCCGGCAGAAACTTAAAACTGCTCCTTCAAACTTGCAATTTAACATGAAAATCACCTCGGGGCTGGCAAAAAGAGGGTCAGACCTCTGTCTTCAGGTTTACAGCCCAATGCTTACTCAGCCATTTTACCTTGCTCTACCCATGTTCATTAATCGTTGACTCTTTTCAACAAACCACAAAGATATCGGAACTCTATACCTACTATTCGGTGCATGAGCTGGAATCATGGGCACAGCTCTAAGTCTTCTTATTCGAGCTGAACTAGGCCAACCCGGTAGTTTACTAGGTAGTGACCATATCTATAATGTCATTGTAACAGCCCATGCATTTGTCATAATTTTCTTCATAGTTATACCCATCATAATTGGAGGATTCGGGAACTGACTAGTACCCTTGATAATTGGTGCTCCTGACATAGCATTCCCCCGTCTAAATAATATAAGCTTCTGACTCCTCCCTCCCTCTTTCCTACTACTAATGGCATCAACCATAATCGAGGCTGGCGCCGGAACAGGTTGAACAGTATATCCCCCTTTAGCAGGAAACTTCTCCCATCCAGGAGCCTCCGTAGACTTAGTTATTTTCTCCCTCCACCTAGCAGGGATTTCCTCTATCTTAGGGGCTATCAACTTCATCACTACTATTATCAACATGAAGCCCCCCGCCATATCCCAGTATCAAACCCCACTGTTTGTCTGATCTGTCCTAATCACAGCAATCCTACTACTCCTCTCCCTACCAGTCTTAGCTGCCGGCATTACTATACTATTAACAGACCGCAACCTCAACACTACCTTCTTTGATCCTACTGGAGGAGGAGACCCTATCCTATACCAACATCTATTTTGATTCTTTGGCCACCCTGAGGTCTACATCCTTATTCTCCCCGGGTTCGGAATAATCTCCCACATTGTAACTTACTACTCCGGGAAGAAAGAGCCATTTGGGTATATAGGCATGACCTGGGCTATAATGTCAATCGGGTTCCTAGGATTTATTGTATGAGCCCACCATATATTTACAGTGGGCATAGATGTAGACACACGAGCCTACTTCACCTCTGCTACCATAATCATTGCTATTCCTACCGGAGTTAAAGTTTTCAGCTGACTTGCTACACTTCATGGAGGCAATATCAAATGATCTGCCGCAATACTTTGAGCCCTAGGCTTTATTTTTCTATTCACCATAGGAGGCCTTACCGGTATTATCTTAGCAAACTCATCCCTAGATATTGTACTACACGATACATACTATGTTGTCGCCCATTTCCACTATGTTCTGTCAATAGGGGCTGTTTTTGCCATTATAGGAGGCTTCATCCACTGATTCCCTTTATTTTCAGGCTATACACTAGACCAAACCTATGCCAAAGCCCACTTTATTATTATATTCGTAGGCGTAAATTTAACCTTTTTTCCACAACACTTCCTTGGCCTATCTGGAATACCCCGACGCTATTCTGACTACCCCGATGCTTATACTACATGAAATATTCTATCGTCCATTGGCTCCTTTATTTCACTAGTAGCAGTGATCCTAATAATCTACATGATCTGAGAAGCCTTCGCCTCAAAACGCAAGGTATCATTGACCGAACAATCCCCCACCAACCTCGAATGATTAAATGGCTGTCCCCCGCCTTATCACACATTTGAAGAACCAGCCTATGTTAAACTGAACGAAAAAGGAGGGAGTCGAACCCCCTAAAATCGGTTTCAAGCCAATCCCATAGCCCCTATAACTTTTTCAATAAGATATTAGAAAAACTATTTCATGGCTTTGTCGAAACCAAATTATAGGCTATAACCCTATATATCTTACATGGCCCACCCAGTTCAACTAGGTCTACAAGATGCTACATCTCCTGTTATAGAGGAATTAATTACTTTCCACGACTATGCATTTATGACTATCTCTTTAATTAGTTTTCTAGTCTTGTACGCTCTATCCTCGACACTCACAACAAAGTTAACCAATACCAACATTACAGACGCCCAAGAAATAGAGACCACTTGAACCATCCTACCCGCAGTCATTCTAATCCTGATTGCCCTACCATCTCTACGCATTCTATACCTAACAGACGAAGTCAACAACCCCTCCTTTACTATTAAATCAATTGGACATCAGTGATACTGAACCTATGAATACACAGACTACGGGGGCCTCATCTTTAATTCTTACATAATACCCCCACTATTCTTAAACCCAGGAGACCTTCGACTCCTGGAAGTTGACAACCGAGTGGTTCTCCCAATTGAAGCCCCCGTCCGTATAATAATCACATCTCAAGATGTCCTACACTCATGAACTATCCCCACACTAGGTTTAAAAACAGATGCAGTACCCGGACGCTTAAATCAAACCACATTTACCGCCACACGACCGGGCGTCTATTACGGACAGTGCTCAGAAATCTGTGGAGCTAACCACAGCTTCATACCTATCGTCGCAGAACTGATCCCATTAAAAATTTTTGAAATAGGACCTGTATTTACCCTATAGATACCCTACCCCCTTTACAAATGCACTGCACAGCTATTGTAGCATTAACCTTTTAAGTTAAAAATTGAGGGGGAATACCCTCTGCAGCGAAATGCCTCAATTAGATACATCCACATGATTTATCATCATCACAACAACACTCCCCACACTATATCTTATTACACAATTAAAACTGCTAAACATACATTACTACCAACCCCCCCAACAAAAAAACTCTCATAAGCAAGCCCCCAATAACCACTGACAACTAAAATGAACGAAAATCTATTTACCTCATTCGCAACTCCAATAATCCTAGACCAACCTGCTACAATCCCTATCATTATATTCCCCATATTATTAATCCCAACGTCCAAACATCTCATTAACAACCGACTAATCACTATCCAACGCAACCTAGTACTATTCACTCTAAAGCAAATAATAATAACCCATAATGCTAAAGGGCGAACCTGATCTCTAATACTAATATCCCTAATTACCTTTATTACCACAACTAACCTTCTAGGACTCCTACCCCACTCATTTACACCTACCACCCAGCTATCTATAAACCTCGCTATAGCAATCCCCTTATGAGCTGGCACAGTAATCATAGGCCTCCGCTTTAAAACCGAGAGCTCCCTGGCCCACCTCCTACCACAAGGCACGCCAACATTGCTCATCCCCATACTAGTAATAATCGAAACCATTAGCCTGGTCATCCAACCAGTAGCCCTAGCCGTACGCTTAACCGCTAACATTACGGCCGGTCACCTGCTAATACACCTAATTGGAAACGCAACACTAACACTACTAACTATCAGCCCCCCCGCTACTTCACTAGTCTTTACACTCCTAACACTACTTACCATCCTAGAGATCGCAGTTGCTTTAATCCAAGCCTATGTTTTCACACTTCTAGTTAGCCTTTATTTACACAACAACACCTAATGACCCACCAATCCCATGCTTATCACATAGTCAAACCCAGCCCCTGACCACTAGCAGGGGCTCTATCAGCCCTTCTAACAACATCCGGCTTAACCATATGATTTCACTTCTATTCTACTACTCTATTGATACTAGGCCTACTGACCACAACACTAACCCTTCACCAATGATGACGCGATGTCGTACGAGAAAGCACCTATCAAGGACATCACACGACACCCGTCCAAAAAAACCTTCGATATGGTATAGTCCTATTCATTATCTCAGAAATCTTCTTCTTTACCGGGTTCTTCTGAGCATTCTACCACTCAAGCCTAGCCCCAACCCCTTATTTAGGAGGCCACTGGCCACCAACAGGTATTACCCCATTAAATCCCTTAGAAGTACCCCTTCTAAATACCTCCGTACTATTAGCATCAGGGGTAACAATTACCTGAGCCCACTACAGCCTTATAAACAACAATCGAAAACAAACAACCCAGGCCCTACTCATCACAATTCTACTAGGCATCTATTTCACCCTACTACAAATTTCAGAGTACTTTGAAGCACCCTTCACCATTTCCGACGGTATTTATGGCTCAACATTCTTTATCGCCACAGGTTTCCACGGACTCCACGTCATCATTGGATCCACTTTCCTCCTTATCTGTCTCATCCGCCAACTATTATACCACTTCACACCAAACCACCACTTCGGCTTTGAAGCTGCCGCTTGATATTGACACTTCGTAGATGTTGTATGATTACTCCTCTACATCTCTATTTACTGATGAGGGTCCTACTCTTTTAGTATAACCAGTACAATTGACTTCCAATCAATCAGCTTTGACAATATTCAAAAAGGAGTAATCAACCTAGTACTAGCCCTAACAATCAACACCCTTTTAACCTCACTACTAATAATTATCATGTTCTGATTACCCCAACTTAACTCCTATGCAGAAAAAACAGACCCCTATGAGTGCGGCTTTGACCCACTAAACCCCGCTCGCATCCCATTTTCAATAAAATTTTTTCTAATTGCCATTACCTTTCTACTATTCGACCTAGAAATCGCCCTACTATTGTCCCTACCATGAGCTCTCCAAACAACAAACCTCCCAATAATAACTAAGTCATCCATTACACTCATCATTATCCTAACCCTCAGTTTAGCCTATGAATGATCCCAAAAAGGACTAGATTGAGCCGAATTGGTAAGTAGTTTAAACAAAACAAATGATTTCGACTCATTAGATTATGATCACCATACTAACCAAATGTCACCTATCTTCATTAACATTACCCTAGCATTCACCATCTCACTTCTAGGGATGCTAGTCTACCGCTCACACCTGATAGCCTCTCTCCTCTGCCTAGAAGGAATAATAATGTCACTCTTCATCATAATCGCCCTTATGGCCTCAAACACACACTCCTCTCTAGCCAATATCACACCGATCACCCTACTAGTATTTGCTGCTTGCGAAACAGCAGTAGGCCTTGCTCTACTAGTCTCAATCTCCAATACATATGGTCTAGACTACATCCACAACCTAAGTCTACTTCAATGTTAAAAATAATCATTCCAACAACCATATTGCTACCAATAACATGATTCTCTACAAACAACATAATCTGAATTAACTTAACCATACATAGCCTGATCATTAGCCTCATTCCCTTATTATTTTTTAATCAAACCAATAATAACCTCCTTAACCACTCAACCTACCTGTCCTCCGACCCACTAACAACACCTCTTCTGACACTAACCGCTTGACTTCTACCCCTCATGATAATAGCTAGCCAGTACCACCTATGCAATGAACCCCCCTCACAAAAAAAACTCTACCTCTCCACAATAATTTTCCTTCAAATCACCTTAATCCTAACATTCATGGCCACAGAACTAATCTTATTCTACATCCTATTCGAAACCACCCTTATTCCCACCCTAATCATCATCACCAAATGAGGCAACCAAGCAGAACGCCTCAACGCAAGCACATACTTTCTATTCTATACACTAACTGGCTCTCTACCCCTACTCATTATATTAACTTACACCTACAATAACACAGGCTCATTAAATATCATACTACTAACACTCACTGACCAGAAACTAACAACTACCTGATCACACAACCTCGTCTGACTAGCATGCACAATGGCTTTCATAACAAAAATACCCTTATATGGCCTACACCTATGACTCCCAAAAGCCCATGTTGAAGCCCCTATCGCAGGCTCAATGGTTCTTGCCGCAGTACTCTTAAAACTAGGCGGCTATGGCATAATACGACTCACCTCTATTCTCAACCCCCTAACAGAACACATAGCCTACCCTTTCCTCATGCTGGCCCTATGAGGCATAATCATAACAAGCTCAATCTGCCTACGACAAACAGACCTAAAATCACTCATCGCATACTCCTCCGTAAGCCATATATCCCTAGTAATCACAGCCTCCCTCATTCAAACCCCCTGAAGCTTTTCTGGCGCGATCACTCTCATAATTGCCCACGGACTTACTTCTTCTATACTATTCTGCCTAGCTAATTCAAACTATGAACGCACCCACAGCCGCATTATGATACTCTCCCGAGGACTTCAGACACTACTTCCACTAATAACCTTCTGATGATTCACAGCAAACCTCACCAACCTAGCCTTACCCCCTACCATTAACTTAATTGGAGAACTCTTCGTGATTATAGCCTCATTCTCTTGATCTCACATCACTATCGTACTAACAGGACTTAATATACTAATCACAGCCCTCTACTCCCTCCACATATTCATTACAATGCAACGAGGAAAACTCACACACCACATAATTAACATAAAACCCCCTTTCACGCGAGAAAACACACTAATATTCATACACCTTACCCCAATTATCCTTCTATCCCTTAACCCCAACATCATTCTAGGGTTCACCTCCTGTAAATATAGTTTAACCAAAACACTAGACTGTGAATCTGACCATAGAAGCTCATTACTTCTTATTTACCGAGAAAGCTCGCAAGGATTGCTAACCCATGCCCCCATACTTAACACTATGGTTTTCTCAACTTTTAAAGGATAACAGCTATCCATTGGTTTTAGGAACCAAAAATATTGGTGCAACTCCAAATAAAAGTAACAACCATGCACACCTCTATTATAATGGCTACTCTCGCCTCCCTAACCCTCCCAATCATCACCACCTTTATCAACCCCAATAAAAAACGATCATACCCAAACCATGTAAAAACAACTATAATATATGCCTTCATTACCAGTCTCCTTCCAACAACCCTGTACATCTCCCTAGACCAAGAAACAACCATTTGAAGCTGACACTGAATGATAACTCAAACACTAGACCTAACACTAAGCTTTAAACTAGACTATTTCTCCGTAATATTCACCCCAATCGCACTATTCATCACCTGGTCTATTATAGAATTCTCACTATGGTACATAAGCTCAGACCCAAACATCAACCAATTCTTTAAATATCTCCTTATTTTCCTCATCACAATACTAATCTTAACCACCGCTAACAACCTTTTTCAACTCTTCATCGGCTGAGAAGGCGTAGGAATCATATCTTTCTTACTAATCGGCTGATGACACTCTCGAACAGACGCTAACACAGCAGCAATCCAAGCAATCCTATACAATCGCATTGGCGATATTGGTTTTATTTTAGCTATAGCATACTTCCTCCTACACTACAACTCATGGGACATACAACAAATACTAACTCTAAATTCCAACTCAAACCCCCTCCCACTAGTAGGCCTCCTCCTAGCAGCAATAGGAAAATCAGCCCAACTTGGCCTTCATCCTTGACTACCCTCCGCCATAGAAGGCCCAACTCCAGTCTCAGCCCTACTCCACTCTAGCACCATAGTTGTTGCCGGAGTGTACTTACTTATTCGCTTCCACCCTCTAATAGAAAATAACACACTACTTCAAAGCCTCACACTATGCCTGGGAGCTATCACCACCACATTTATAGCCATCTGCGCCCTCACACAAAACGACATCAAAAAAATCGTAGCCTTCTCCACCTCAAGCCAACTGGGCCTAATGATAGTCACCATCGGCATCAATCAACCATATTTAGCATTCCTACATATCTGCACCCACGCCTTTTTTAAGGCTATGCTTTTTATATGCTCCGGATCCATCATCCATAATCTAAACAACGAACAAGACATCCGAAAAATAGGAGGCCTATTTAAAACAATACCCCTCACCTCAACTTCCCTACTTATCGGCAACCTAGCACTCACAGGAATGCCATTCCTCACAGGCTTCTACTCAAAAGATCTCATTATCGAAGCCACAAACACGTCATATACCAACGCCTGAGCCCTATTTATTACTCTCATCGCCACCTCTCTAACAAGCGCCTATAGTACTCGAATCATTCTCCTCACCATAACAGGATCACCCCGCTTTCCAACCCTAATAAACATTAACGAAAATAACCCCACCCTACTAAATCCAATTAAACGCCTCACAACGGGTAGCATTATTACTGGATTCCTTATCACCTACAACATCCCCCCGACCTCACTCCCCCAACCAACAATACCCCACTACCTAAAACTTTCAGCCCTGTACGCAACTATCCTTGGTTTCCTAATAACCCTAGACCTAATCTCTATAACTAACAAACTAAAAATAAACAACCCATCACAAATATTTAAATTCTCCAACATACTAGGATATTTCCCCACTACAATTCACCGCATAATCCCGTATCAAAACCTACTCATAAGTCAAAACCTAGCCCTTCTCCTACTAGACTCAATATGACTAGAAAAATCTATACCCAAGATGGTCGTACATGCACACACCACCACTTCCAAAACTATCACTACTCAAAAAGGCATGATTAAACTGTACTCCCTCTCCTTTCTCATCCCCCTTACCTTAACCCTGCTCCTAATAATATAACCTATTACCCCGAGTAATCTCAATCACAATATACACACCCACAAACAATGTCCAACCAGCAACTACCACCAACCAACGCCCATAATCGTATAAAGCACCAGCACCAATAGAATCCCCCCGAACTAACCCTGACCCCTCTCCCTCAAAAATCACCCAACTCCCCATGCTATTAAAACTAACTACCACCACCCCATCAGAACTTGAGACCCACAGAACTAGGCCTGCTTCTATTATTAAACCCACCATAAGACCCCCTAAAACCTCAAACCCCGAACCCCATGTCTCAGGATACTCCTCAATAGCTATCGCTGTAGTATAACCAAAAACAATTATCATACCCCCCAGATAAATTAAAAACAACATCAGACCTATATAAGCCCCCCCAAAACCTAAAATTACCACACAACCAACCACGCCACTAACAATCAATGCTAACCCCCCGTAAATAGGAGAAGGCTTAGAAGAAAACCCAACAAACCCCATAACCAACAATACACTCAACACAAACAAAATATATGTCATTACTTCTGCATGGACTATAACCATAACTAATGATATGAAAAACCACCGTTGTACTTCAACTACAAAAGCACTAATGACCCCAATACGTAAATCCAACCCAATCATAAAAATAATTAATCATTCCCTCATTGACCTACCAACCCCATCTAACATTTCCATATGATGAAACTTCGGCTCACTCCTCGCATTCTGCCTAATTCTACAAATTATCACAGGCCTATTCTTAGCAATACATTACTCACCAGACACCTCTTCTGCCTTCTCTTCAATCGCACATATCACCCGAGACGTAAACCACGGCTGAATTATTCGCTACCTCCACGCCAACGGCGCCTCCATATTTTTCATCTGCCTCTTCCTACACGTAGGCCGAGGCCTTTACTACGGCTCATTCCTTCTCCTAAAAACCTGAACCACTGGCATCATACTCCTATTCTTAACTATAGCAACAGCCTTTATAGGCTACGTACTTCCATGAGGCCAAATATCATTCTGGGGGGCAACAGTAATCACAAACCTATTATCAGCAATCCCATACATCGGAACCGACCTCGTCCAATGAATCTGAGGCGGATACTCCATTGGTAACCCCACCCTTTCACGATTCTTCACCCTACACTTTATCCTACCCTTCATTATTACCGCCCTTACAACAGTTCATCTGCTGTTTCTACACGAAACAGGATCAAACAACCCCTGCGGAATCTCATCAGACTCAGACAAAATCGCCTTCCACCCCTACTACACAATCAAGGATATCCTAGGCCTAATCCTCCTCCTCTTTACCCTAACAACACTAACACTACTTTCACCCGACCTCCCAAACGACCCGGACAACTACATCCCAGCCGACCCACTAAATACCCCTCCACACATCAAACCAGAATGGTACTTTCTATTTGCATACGCAATCCTACGATCCGTTCCTAATAAACTAGGAGGCGTACTAGCACTCTTCCTATCAATCCTCATCTTATCTATCATCCCCATACTTCATAACTCCAAACAGCAAAGTATAATATTCCGCCCACTTAGCCAATTCCTGTTCTGACTCCTAATTGCAACCCTACTAACCCTCACCTGGATTGGAAGCCAACCAGTAAGCCAACCCTTCATTCTCATTGGTCAACTAGCATCCATAACATACTTCACCACAATTCTAATCCTAATACCACTAACCTCCTTGATCGAAAACAATCTACTCAAATGAACTTGCCCTTGTAGTATAAACTAATATACTAGTCTTGTAAACTAGAGATGAGACTCAGAGCCCCTAGGACAACTCAGAAAGAAAGCATTTGACTTCACCGCCAACACCCAAAACTGGCATTCTAGTTTAAACTACTTTCTGTATTTTATATTGCACAAACTCTACAGTGCAATTAAACACTCCTACACAAGTATGCTATGTAATTCGTGCATTACTGCTAGCCAACATGAATAATATATAGTACTACACATGCTTGATTGTACATACCACATACCACCGCACTCCACCTACAATCCCTTTAAACCCACAAGTACCTAACCCATCATTCGTACATAACACATCCTCCTATTTACCGTACATAGCACATATCTATTAAAAATCCTCCTCCCCACCATGGATGCCCCCCCTCACTTAGGGGTCCCTTATTCACCATCCTCCGTGAAATCAATATCCCGCACAAGAGTGCTACTCTCCTCGCTCCGGGCCCATAACCTGTGGGGGTAACTAGGAATGAACTGTATCCGGCATCTGGTTCTTACTTCAGGGCCATAGCAACCAAGATCGCCCACACGTTCCCCTTAAATAAGACATCTCGATGGATCACGGGTCTATCACCCTATTAACCAGTCACTGGAGCTCTCCATGCATTTGGTATCTTTTATCTCTGGTCTGCACGCAACACCATCGCAACATGCTGACTCCCACCACATCCCGTCCTGAATGCGCCTGCCTTTGGTTTCCGGTCCATGCCATTATTAATCGCACCTACGTTCAATGTCCTAGTCCCACATTCCCATTAGCAATGTGTTATTTAATTCATGCTTGTAAGACATATAACAACCAACCCACAACACCACAAATTCAAAAACCTTTAATCAAACCCCCCCCCCCTTTGCCAAACCCCCAAAACAAAGTCTTATCCCTCCAGCCAAAGCTTACATTTTTATCTTTTAGGTATGCATGCTCCAACTACCAACCCCCCAACTAACACTCACTTCCCCCAACCCCAAAGACACCACTAACATTCACACCCACTCTCTC